TTTACGGATCCTATTCCGGGTTGGGTTCATCTCTGTAATACTGTAATAATCATATGAAATATAAACCAGATTCTATTGTATACATGAAAGAGTAAGAACTCAGCGGGGCCTTACCCCGCTGAGTTCTTACTCTTAGGGCGAGACTTTGATATATTCAAAAACATATGGAATCTCAGTCAACATAATCCAAATATTCTATTTTTATAAATGGAAATGACAAAATGGATCCCTTTCTCGGATGTTTCAAGCCACTTTATTCTATTCCTTTTTTATTATGATGTTTTTGAATAATTGAATCTATTGACTGATTCATAGTTTCTGTCGTTTCTAACATAATCTTAAATATTATGTTCATATTTGGAATATGAAGCAACAAGAAAGGAGGAATCCATCCATTTTATGAAGAATCCAATACCTATGGATTTATCCTTATGAAACATCCTGCAAATCCTTTTCTTTTTATACTAAACTAAAGCAAATAATAAAAAGAAAAAAACTCTATTTCTATATATATATAGAAATAGAAAAAAAAGAAAACTGTAATGAGATAATAAAGAAAGATTTGGATATGCGTAAAGATATAATCTTGTTTTCAGCCGAAACAAAATAAGAGAAGTCTTTTTTTGTTTTAATTATTTTCCTAAGTTCTAAGTTGAAGTGAATTGAAGAAGTTCTATTTGTTCAATTATACCTGGAAAAAAACAAGGAATAAGAATCTTTCAGGAGAAAAAATCATGATTCGATTCGATACAAGACGACACAAGAAAATCCTTTTCTTGTGTCGTCTTGTATCGAATCGAATAGACAATTAGGAAGACTAAGAAGACTTTCTAGAAATCTTTTTGACTTTCATTTTTCCCGTCCTTGCCTTGTATTCTATTCTTTTGTATTTGTATACTTATTTTATATCATTAGGAATGGTATACAAGTAATGAGTTTCAGACATCCCGCAAAATAAAATAAAATAAACAAAGAAAAGACTTCTAGAATCTTTTGAATCATATTCCTATATCATTCTATCGATCAACAAGAAGTTGGCACTTTTACCAACTTTATTTTAAGGAATCTCTAGATCTAGAAATTCATTTCGTACAACTGAACCTTTTCAAACTGTTTCTTTTTCAGAACCAAAAAGATTTGTGCCAAAATCACAGATGCCAAGAAGAACAGAAGACCTTGGACTCGTAATGGATCTTGAAGCACTATTTCTGCGTCTCCCTGACCAAAACCTCCTATATTTGGATTACTTGTTAATGGTTGATCAAGCTTGATGGATTCACCTTCTGAAACAAGAAGTTCTGGTCCTGGAGGTATAATATCAACCACTTGACGTTCTTCTGATGCATCAACTATGGTTATTTCATATCCCCCTTTTTCTTTACGTACTATTCTGCTTACTATACCAGCAGATGTAGCATTATAAACTGTATTGTTACTCTTGCTACCATCAGGATAAATCTGACCCCTTCCTCTGTTCCCACCTACATATATGGGATATTTTAAGAAGTAAACGTCTTTTTTCGTAGCAGGGTCGGGGGAAAGAATAGGAAAGACGATTTCACTATATTTCTGACCGGGAACAGGACCTATCACAAGAATATTTCTTTTATTAGGACGATAACACTGAAAAGAAAGATTGCCCATCTTTTCTTTCATTTCGGGAGAAATACGATCGGGGGGAGCTAATTCGAATCCCTCGGGTAAAATAAGAACAGCTCCTACATTCAAAGCTCCTTTTTTACCATTAGCAAGAACTTGTTTCAGTTGCATATCATAAGGAATTCGAACAACTGCTTCAAATACAGTATCAGGAAGTACAGCTTGCGGAACTTCAATATCCACGGGCTTATTAGCTAAATGGCAATTGGCACATACAATTCGCCCAGTTGCTTCTCGTGGATTTTCATATCCCTGCTGCGCAAAAATGGGATATGCATTTGAAATAGATGCTCGAGTTATTACATATATCATGATCAATACAAAAATAGATCGAGTCATCTGTCCTTTTACCCAAGAAAAAGTCTTTCTATTTTGCATGGTCCAATCATTGATCCCCGGAATTTCTACAATAAATTCGATAGGTAACCAGTAGAATTCCCTATCCACAAATTTGCCATTGTATTGATTGTACTGAAATAATTGTACTGGTGGAATATAGTATGAATACCTTGAGTTGAAAAGGTAGAAGTATAAAGAATAAGTCAGATGAAAAAGGATTTATTTATACACGAAGAAAGATTCTTATTTGATATCAATCAAATAATGAATTATTCATTCTTATTCATTCATTGAATGATAAATTACTACAAGCGAAGGAGATACACGATTTAAAAAATGGAAGATCCAATATTTCACAATTGTATCTAGAATCACTGGAAAAGTGGAAACAAGACCAGAGATAATCTGATCATTCTGAGCCAATCCAAAATCGTTGTAGATTGAACCAATCATTAGTTCCCAACCATGGGTTGAGTGAAACCCGATCCATAAATCAGTAACTAAAAGAATTGAAAAAGCTTTGATTGTATCACTTAAGTTATAGAGAAATTCCTGAATCCAAGAATTTAGAATGAAAAGTTCTTCATTACCCAGAAAAAAATAACCACTTAGTATAGCGAAACAGATTAGGTTTGTAGAGAAATGCAAAATTATATGGAAATGAGATTCATTTTGTCTTTGGACCAATTGTATTGTTTCCTTGTGCATTCCTATATGAAACCTTTGCATATGTGTCTCCGAGTACTCCTTTATCATTTCGTCCAACAGGAATAGTTCTTCTAATTCCATAAATCTTTCTAGAACATTTTTCTCTTGAATATCATTCAAAAGGATTTCGGATTGCCTGGTATTCCACCAATTAAGAATCCAAGTTTCTAGACATTTCTTAAATGAGAGAGAAACCCACCAGGGCAAAAAGAGTATAGATACAAGATATGGGAGGGAAGCCAATACTTTCTTTTTTTTCATTCTGTATCCGTTATGTCAATTGTTAATGAACCTTTTTCATTCGTCAATTCTATCTGAGATTTCTATGAAGCACGAATTATATAACAAGAAGAAGGTATCGAACCTATGGATCTTTTCCTATTTTTGTTTTTGTGTAAGAATTGAGTCTTTAGGATCTAGAATAGAACATACAAGAAAGATCCTTTTTGAATGAAAAAAAAGAAGTAAATATTCTTTCCATATTCCAGAGATCGCAATTAGGCAAATTGTAACCGATTTACCCTTCATTTATTCCTTTCGATGAATACTCCGAAAACCCATTTTGAACTAACGAATAGAATTTGGATTTAAAGACGAACTCTACCAGATCATTTAATTCTTTTCTTTCTATTTCGAATTCAAAAGATTTCACTGTCTAATCGCAGCGCGGAGATAGGGTATCAATTCAAAGGACGAATTATGTTTTACGAAAACAAAAGACATATTAGGATATTTGATGAATCTACACTACACTTATTAGACCTTTTGATAGTATAAAGAGTGAAGCTGAACGACATGTGTATGCATATACAAAATAGTTTTTGTGTACAAATCTACTTAATCTTTTTTTTTTTCTTTTTCAATATATTTTATTTGATTAATTCTATTAGATTTTTATATTTTCTTAATATTGTTCCATATACGTTCTCCTGATAGATGTATTAAGTTCCTTCTCTCATGCTGATATTTATTCTTTAGTTTCTTTAGTTCATTTCAAAATACTTCAATGGGTACGCGCAAGAAAGAGGCCAATTCGGCAGCTTTTTGTTCAATTTCTCGTGGAGTCAAATTCTCATCAGTACGGGTCAACGGAATGGCTCCTTGGCCCCTGATTTCCATATAAAGGACACGACGAGGAAAAAGACCCTCTCTCACCTCCATTCTGATTGATTGGATATCTTTCAGAAAGATACGAAGAAAGATGCGACGATTTATTCCAGGAAATCCCCAACGAAAAAGGGACATTATCCCTTCTTTTCTATCAAATCGGTCATAACCACTACCTACATTCCATGAAATTGTGCACCACAAATAAGAACTAATGAATAGACCTGCGATTCCATAGAAAGACATCACGATCCCTTGGGGGAAAAAAAGAATTTGCTGAGACGGAAATACGGATATCATATTTTTACCAAGATAACTGGAAGTTCCAACCACTAAGAATCCTAGTGAACCTAAAAAAAGGATACAGGCCCAGCAAAAATTACTTGTTTTTCGAGACCCCGTTAGAAGTTCTATCCATATATGTTCTGATCGCCAGTTCATACTATACTAGATCCAGTTGCATTCGATTGGAATTTATAGAATAACCCAAATGGATTTGACTCGACTTTGATTGCTTGATCCCTAAGTAACTTTCATTAACTAGCAGCATTCCGGCAGGAACCCTTAGAAATAATTGGTTAGATACATTGAGTTTCTATTTCAAAGATCTTTCAAAAAAGATTTGCAGATCATTTTGAATTTAATCATTTAATTGATTAAGCTATAACTGCATATACATGCATTAATGCGTATATTATCTATCGATATACATAACAACGGTATACCTAACAAAACAACTCTTACATTTGTTTTCGGAAAGTCCACATAGCATATATCCTACCCTATTACATTAAAAAAAAGTATCTGTATGATGATCTAGTGTTGAAATAAATTGATGAGATTTGGTCCCATCATATTTAGACAATCTTATTTCTTTGAACATAAAGAGATAAAGAAGCCATTGCGATTGCCGGAAAGACTAGGCCCACTAAAGGAACAAAAATAGAGGGAAAGTTCAAATCTATCATAGAATGGGTACCTCGATTTCATAGTTCTATTATAATTCGAAATTATAATTATAAAGATATCTTATGATAAGTCTATCTATTATAAATAAGATTCAGATAATATTCATAGGAAATATTTCATAATCAATAACAAATGTAGAACTCAACGAAGCGTACTTATTCCTCTTTGTACACGAATATGTATGATAATCCTGCTTTCATAAATTGGATTCTTCTTCTCCCATCCTTATCTTCATCGTCTTTCTATCTTTCCTTTCAAAACACCTTTTTCTTTTGAAAGGTTTTTTTTTGAAAAGAAAGATAGAAACGAGTTTCTTAGGAGTTTCCGACTTTAACCAATCTTATCCAACACACATGGATTCCTAGTGAAAAACGGGAGTTCTCACTAAATAGAAAGAACTTCTATATTCTAATTCTTTTTTATTTGAATATTTATTTATTTTGAATCTTCATTCAAGGGAAGGAAACCGTGTAGCTGAAATAACTCATTCAGAACACCTTTTAAAAGATTACGTGGTACGATTAGGTCGAATAAGCCCTTATGGAATAAATACTCAGCCGTTTGTGAACCGTCAGGTACTGTCTTTTTCAATGTTTGTTCAATTACTCTTTTACCCGCAAACGCAATGTAGGCATTAGGTTCAGCAATAATGATATCTCCCAACATACCAAAACTTGCTGTAACTCCGCCAGTTGTAGGAGATGTAAGGATTGATACATAGAATAACTTTGTATTTGATTGATAATCATATAAAGCAGAAGATATTTTAGCCATTTGCATCAAGCTCAAACTCCCTTCTTGCATGCGTGCTCCTCCAGAAGCACACATAATAATGATAGGTAGAGATCGATTAGTAGCATACTCAATCAAACGGGTGATTTTCTCACCTACTACGGATCCCATACTACCTCCCATAAACTGAAAATCCATAACTCCCATTGCTATGGGAATACTATTTAGTTGACCTACACCCGTTTGAACAGCTTCAGTTAAACCCGTTTTTATTTGATAAAAAGAGATGCGATCTATATAAGGTTCCTCCTCTGAATGAAATTCAATGGGGTCCATAGAGACCATATCTTCGTCCATAGGCTCCCAAGTGCCAGGATCAATAAAGAGTTCGATTCTATCTGAACTACTCATTTTCAAATGATATCCGCAGTGTTCACAAATATTCATTTTTGAACTAAAAAATTTTTTATAATTTAATCCATAACAATTATCACATTGAACCCATAACTGTTTGTATTTTGTATTTATATCGAAATCATTAGATTTTTCTCTTATATTGAAAGAACTGCTACTAGTTTTAACACTAGGATTTCCACTTTCAATACTACTTGTACTTTCCGCACAAATGAAACTAGAAATGTAACTGTCGATACCACTGTAAATGTCACTATTCAGACTGATTTCAAAACGAAGATAGCTGTCAATGCAACTATTAATATGATTATTCCAATTAGATTGAGTATCATACATGGAATAATAAGAGTAGTAATTACTACTATTAGACCCACCATTCAAATAACTAGGAAAGAGAATCTCTAGTTCACTCAAAAAAGAACTAGCATTGTCAATATCAAAAATATGATTGTCAATATCAAAATATACAGAATAAGTGTCACCATTACTATTTCTAACTAAAAAAGTATGATCAGAGATCAAACTCCAAATATTCCTGCTATCAAATAAATAATTTAGATAATGAATATTACTGAAACTATAACTGTCCCTGCTAGGGATCTTTTTCTCCGGATCATTTCGAATAGTTTCTTCACTTCCACTGGTATGTCCAAGAGCATCAAGACTATCCATTGATTTACTTAGTCCACACCTATGTTCTAACTTCTTGTTAGACAACATCGAATTGAACCAACATTTTTCCATAGATTCTTTCTGCCCCCTATTTTAGGAAAACCTAATACTTAATACTAATAGATGAATAGTCATTCAATGAAGAAAAAATCATTTTACTATCTCTTTTTTCTTTTTCATCAGAATTCCAATGAAGCATATAATTCAATAATTAAGATTGTTAATGAAAAACGAGCGAGTCTTGAAAATAAAGGATTCTCCTTTTGAAGAATCTGGTGAATCATTTAAATATTATGATAGTGATTATAATAGAATCTTTTCCTCAAAAAAAAAGATAAAAGATATATAAAGACAGGTTTCTCTCATGTCAAACTTTAAATTCTCATCAAAAAGATACATAGTTGTTTCTTCCCATAAAGTAAAAAGGAATTCTCGTCTCGTAGAATCTCGTGTCATATAATCAAATAATAAAATGAGTCTCTATTACAACAGGGAACGAAAAAGACAATATACAGGATAGGGGTAGAAGGAATTCTTCTCTTGGCTTGATCTATGGCCTGAAACTAAGGAATATAAAATGATCCACCAATCCAATCCCAAGGATCCATAATTTAGCCTATGGCTCCAACAATAAAGAAACAAATAAATAATAGAATAGATTAAGTAGATAAGTTGTTGAGTCTTCCTTCGATCTTATCTTCTTATGTTTATATTTTGTATATACTTGTATATATAGATAAGATATATACAAATACACAAAGACCCTCATAGTTCATAGTATAGAATTAGTATAAGATGTTTATTCTTTATTTGATTTGGCCCAATCTTTTCTTCAAAAAAAGAAAGATTGGGCCAAGTTTCATTGCAATCAAGTAGAAGAACAAAAAGGAATTGCTGAAT